TTTAATGCCAAAGAATTTCCGGCCGTTACCATGTAGTATTCATCTATGCTTGGTGATAAATAAACTACCCGTACCCCCTTTGAGCTTTCAGAAATTTCATAAAATGGTCTTTCTAAAGACCCCCAATGACCAATCCTCGCATGAATTGCTAAAGATCCAATGAGTCCAACATTGATTCCTTCAGATGTGTCAATTGGGCAAATACGCCCATAGTGACTAGGATGGATATCGCGTATCCGAAAACTCGCAGTTCTCCCTGTCAACCCCCCAGGACCCAAATAACTTGATTTTCGCCCATGAACTATTTGTGTCAATGGATTTGTTTGATCCATAACTTGAGATAAGGGGTGTAGGCCGAAAAAGGATTCATAAGTGGTTGTTAATGCAGTTGAAGTTACCAAATTATGAGGAGTCGGTATCCATTTTTGCCTAATCGCTCCACCTATAGTTCCCCGAACCGCATTTTCTAAACGAATCATAGCCAATCCGAATTGATCTTGTAAAAGATCCGCTACAGAACGAATACGTTTATTTTTCAAGTGATTCAGATCATCAAGTGTACCCATTCCAAATTTCATTCCGATCAAGTGATCCGCAGCTGCCAATACATCCCGCGGTAACAAAAATGTAATGTGCTGAGGTATATCAAGATTAAGTCTCCGATTCATATTTCGTCGCCCAATCTTTCCTAATTCACATCTTTGTTGAAAAAATTTCTTTTGTAATTCCTTACATAAGGACTCAGAAAACACCGGATCCCCCCCCACACAAGCAAATTGTTGATAAAACTCCAAAATGGCATTTTCTTTTGACCCAATTTTTTCTTTTTCCTTATCATTCGGAAAAGACAAGAAAATTTCAGGGTAGCATACATTATCTATAATTTCTCTTAGATTCGAACCCATAGCTGATGATGGAACTAGAATAGATATTTTTTGTTTCCTGCTCACACGCGCCCATATCCTTGCTTTTCTATCAATCTCTAATTCTGATCTTCCTCCCCAATCTGATATTATGGTACCGGTATAGACCGGAATTCCCCTATGGTCCAATTCTGAACGGTAATAAATACCGGGACTTTGCAATATTTGATTGATCACTATTCTGTATATTCCATTTACTATAAAGGTTCCCAGGGAATTCATTAGAGGAATGTTTCCAATAAATATGGTTTGTTCTTCCCTACCCATTTTCCAAATTAATCCCGCGGGTACATATAATTCAGAACAATATGTGAGCGATTCACGCACAGCATCTCTTTCTTTTATTAAAGGTTCTACCAATTGATATGTTTCCACAAATAATTGAAATTCAATTTCTTGATCTGTATCTTCAATTTTTGGAAACTTATAAAGTTCTTCCGTCAAGCCCTGATCAATGAATCTACAAAATCCTTCAAATTGTATCTGACTAAACCCAGGTATTGTAGACATTCCCTCATTTACATCTTGAAGCATCTTTATTTTAGTTTCCCATTTATCGAAAAAATCCCATGCATTGGCTCATTCTTCCATGAACCATATGGATTTATCTAGCAATGATGGAATATAGATTCTGTTTACGGAATCGCATGAAATTTTACCCAACTTCATATATGTAATGTATGAAATATGGTATGATATGAGCAGAGAAATCAAAAAAATTTTCTACTTAAAATTTAAATTCGAATTTCTAACAAATACAAATGGAAATGACTTGATAAAAAATTCCTGAAAAAAAAAAAAAAAAAATTCTGCCGCTTAGGTTTATGTTATGGAGTCTTGTATACAATATAAAAAGTGATCAAAAATTCACCTATTATTCTGATAATACACTCTGATTGAATACCAAAAAAGTAAAGGGACTCCGAATTTTTAATCTCTTCCCTATAAATGCGATAAAGACAGAAAAGATTCGCAGAGAGGAGAGACATTGTGACCCATTTGTTATGTTAGTCAAATTCGCGGAATACTAATGTAGTGCGCAAGAGGGGTTGTATTTATTAATAACACACAGGTCTGATTATGCGCATATCGCCTATCTAAGTTCTACTTGGGACAACATGACATGAAACGTGCTATATCCTAAATGATTTTTGATATTCAACAGATTCAATGAAAAATTGAAACATGGTAATTCCCTTTTCCCTTCCTTAATTCTCCTTATTTCGCTTATATACATATATAAATAAGAGAGCGTGTTAGGTATATCTGTGTAAAAATTGATGTTCTGGGGTTTACATATACACATAATTGTTGTTATAATTGTAATTGAAAAGTTTTTTATTTGAAAATAGTTGAAATTGACACTAATTAGTTGCATATCAATTGAATTTTCTTAATACTCACTTTTCTTATAACATTAAGGAAACAAACGCAATTTGAGATCCAAGAACTGAAGGCACAGTCAATAGTTAATGGTTCCTATTTCCATTTCATTTTTGATTCTGTAACTGAAAAGCCACATTCTCTCTTTCAATAGAAAGCAAAGGGAGGGTTGGCGTTGTGTAGTTGGAAATTTGAGATACTCTACAATTAATTCAAAGGAAGCCACCGGTTCCAATAAAAGGGCGAGGTTTCTTTTAGGTTTATTAGAATAGAAAGGGGATAAGAAAAACGGGATTCAAGATGCAAATCCAATCAAAAAATGGAATAGTTCTATCTATTTTTTTTTTCCGTTTTGGCGGCATGGCCGAGTGGTAAGGCGGGGGACTGCAAATCCCTTTTTCCCCAGTTCAAATCCGGGTGTCGCCTGATCAATAAAAACTAGAAATCCTTTTGTTGGTAGTATAAAAATCGACAAATTCTTGCCCATCAAAAGCAAGGGAAAAGGGCTAGAATGGCCGATACGTGCTCAAAATAGGGAGGTTCTATATCTATAAAAAATGTTAATCCTTACGACTAGGGTTCAAGGAAGGGTTTTAGTATAATAGAAGGGCTAGTCTATCAAGACTTTCATTACTAGTGTAGCGTCTACTGACCGAGTCTTGAGTTAGATAGTCAAACGGGGAATCAAACAAATTAAATTAGTAGTGGTGTAAAGGGCATAAGATACTTTGTATACAGACTCACAAAAGTCTCTGAATGCTCAGACATTCACTCAATATTGGATTGGATAATTGGCTTTTCGTAGAATCAAATCAAAGTTTTTTTTTTACTTTTAGTTTCGGTAACCCCCAGGGAAAGGTAGAATGTAATGGGTGGTCTCCCGACTGTCTCTGTGCAACAATCGGGAAAAGTAAGTAAGGATTAGAGCAAAGAAGGGATAGAAAAATCTGAGATATTTTGATCTATCTTGATTGTCTTTTTTATGTCTTTCGCTTATGAAGATCAAAAAAAAACAATAGGGCTTACTATTCCTACGTGTTCCATTACGAACATTCCTTTCAGTTTTATAATTCCAAAGAGTAACTGTGCTCTTGCTTGAGCTTAAGGCTTCCCAAATTCACCGGAAATCATATAAAAACTTGGTATGGGTGATTTATTGGATTGGTTTATCAATTGTCTTCCTTCGGTCAGAATCCCTTTTTGACTCTGCGCCATTGATTCCATTATTATTAGTGATCAATAATCACTAATAGAAGAATTTCTTCATATTCATAGAGATAGGGGACATAATTCACATGGATATAGTAAGTCTTGCTTGGGCTGCTTTAATGGTAGTCTTTACATTTTCCCTTTCACTCGTAGTATGGGGAAGAAGTGGACTCTAGAGTCACTAAAAATTGAATTGAGTAATCAAACTGTATCAATAGTTTCAGAGATCATTCTGCAAGGCGTTTTTAATTTTAATAAAAAAGACTCCCATTTCCAAATTCTACAGGAATTCAGTACCAGTAAAAGTAGAGTAATATATGAAGAATAACCTTTCAATTAAACAAAAATTTCAATGATTCCCATGTTCGTATTTTCAAAGTAAAAGGGATATACATGAAATTTTTCGAAAAAAAAAAATTATTCCGAAGAGTAAAAGTGGACATTCGATTATCGGATTGATGGAATCACGACAAATCAAATGGATGTAGCAAAGAATTAGACTAAAATTGAGGGGCTCCTTCCATTTATATGTACTTATATGTACATTACACATATGTGATTTATGTGTACCTGGATGAATATACATATTTTAGATGGATCTATAATAAAAAAGCCTATATTTTTTTTACAGTCTAACTTTATACAATGATACGATAGATAGTATGGTAGAAAGAAATATCGGAAACTTTCTACCATACTATCAGATCTCCTATACTGTTGATTCTAATCCATTCATCTCAATCAAGACGTGGGATTTAAATCTCCTTTCATTTATTCCATTAATTAATTAATTATAAGAACTGACAAGTCAAGCTTTATTTTAATTTTAATCATTTTGACTGACCGTTTTTACATAAATAATAAGTAAAAAAGCAGTAGGAATTAGAATGAACAATGCAGTAGCAATAAATGCGAGAATATTTACTTCCATAATTTTATCGTTTTTTTTTTTTTACTTCACAATAACTCGGGATCTAATCCCATAGAGATTCTAAGTCTTTCTCCTGTAAATTCCAGGGGATGCAATTCATCCCGATGATATTAAACCGATGATATTAAATCGGATTAATATTATGAATAACAATATCTGAGCTATCAAATCTATTTATCGTCGAGAATTTAATAGTATAACATATGAAGATCTTTTATACATACGGAATGGAATTCCTGATCCAATCAAGAATCCTGTTGAATTTTTCATTCTTTGTTTCTTTTCTATACCCTCCCATTTTCTTTATAGAAATAAAATCAAATAATGAGGTATCATCTGACCCATCTTACGCTTCGATTGGTCACAAACCAATCCATATAGTAGAAGTGAAATAAAAGAAAAAAAAAAAAAAAGAAGCAAAGCAATTAAGTTTGAAACTCAGTTTTTTATAATCTAATTTCCTTAGAAGACAAAGAGGTTTGATAAAGATCGGTCCCAGTCTAAGAAATATTACTATTTCGACAAAATTACTATTCCATATTTGAAGCTTTCTTCGATAGGACCATTCAAAGAAATAGGAATAAAAAGAGATTATTCATTCCTTTACTAAGCTAAGACTTAGAGTGATAGATCTTTGTTTGATCTTTCTTTTTTTAATATCTTTTTGCCTTGGATTGATACTAGGACACACATAGAATCTCCAAAATTCGGTGTGCAATTTAATTTGACTGAAATAGATAGATTTTTCCAATTGGGAATTGGGGTTATACAAACTCGGAGCTAGAAAGGGAGGTACTTTTTAGATTAAAAGTATTCCGACGGGGTAACTAAGGTTAAGTTCATTTTCTATCTACAATATAATAAAAAAATCCCAATTTGTGTATGTGCTCCAGGAAAACAAATGGGTATTCTATTCCATGGATCGGGAGCAAGCGAAAAATCCAGACAAGAACACCATCTCTTGGAATCCTGCATTATAGTGCTACCAACAATTGTACCAATCTACATATGTCTCTCCCTCATCAATCGGTACTAATTAAATTTAAATTAATTAAAATTGCCATATTGTATTTGTTCAATAAGAAATGTAAAACGATAAAGGAAAGAAAAAAGAAATAAGAATCCCAGACTGGAAATTAGATTCTGCTTCGTGTCCCCCCCTTCACAGAAAATAGAGAGATGAATTGATGGATTCACCAGATTCTAGGTCGGGACTGACGGGGCTCGAACCCGCAGCTTCCGCCTTGACAGGGCGGTGCTCTGACCAATTGAACTACAATCCCAGAAAAATGAGGTGTACAACATACATATTTTCAAAAATTTCATTCAAAATTAGTTCAATTCTAGCTAGAATCGTCGTATTGTAACAGAGCAACGAGTGATATATTCCTATCCACACGAATATGGACTTTAGCGCGAACGACACAGATTGCTAGTAATTCTATTGTAAAATCGTATCAAATCAATTGAAAAAAGCTATTTTTTTTTTACAGATCATAATATGAATCTAGATCATAAAAAAGATCAGAATCATAATATGTGGGAACCTTTAAAACTAAATTAAATAGGGGATAGAAAAATGAAATGGATTCTTTTCTTTATTCCTCCGTATCGGACATTTCTGTAGAAAAAATTGTATATCATCTCATGATGGATCGGCAAATTTTTGGGCCGAGCTGGATTTGAACCAGCGTAGACATATTGCCAACGAATTTACAGTCCGTCCCCATTAACCACTCGGGCATCGACCCAGGAAGAATCAATTCTAGACTTATTGATAATCCATGAGCAACTCCCTTTTGTAGTACCCTACCCCCAGGGGAATTTGAATCCCCGCAATCTCCTTGAAAGAGAGACGTCCTGACCACTAGACGATGGGGGCATACCTGCCCGATCGCCACCATACTATGCTCATAGTATGAACAGTTTTTTGTAATTGTCAATATAATGTAATGGTGTGAATAAGCCCAAGGAAGCTTTCCACCTTTCAGGATTCCTATAATTTTTTTTTTTTATTTTTCACTCAGGGTTCACAAACCATTCCCTATAATTATATAGAATTAATGAAGTATAGGATCCCTTCAGGGAGTGATTTGTCCGGCAAAAAAAAAAAAAAAGATTAAACTTCATTTTTCAATTCAACTTTCACTCATCGAGTCAGGCATTGTTAAGATAACATATGCCTATCTCGATCTCAGACTAAGACAGAAAATTAAGAAACGCTAGAAAGTTTCTATATAGTTTGGTTCCGGGTATGAGTTCAATCTATTCATCACATGATTCGATAAAATATAAAATATCTTGGGTCTATAGTCGAATTTTGTATCAATCAATTGAATCTCGTTCCGATGAGGGTTAATAAAAAATAAAGCAAAGTAATTAGGTTTTATCCCGGACTTCCTAAAAAAAATTATTGTTTCTGAATGAAACACTATGGAAACATATACATATATATCTCTCCATATATTATATACATAGGTACATGCAGTAAATTCATAGTGGCTAGTGTCTCACTCAGGAATTGATTCAAAAGGGCCCCTTTAACTCAGCGGTAGAGTAACGCCATGGTAAGGCGTAAGTCATCGGTTCAAATCCGATAAGGGGCTTTTTCCACAAAACTCCAGTCTGAGTCTTTATTTTGTAGTTTTGTAGTAGAGAATAGGAATATTGTTGATATTTGTAATAAAAAAAGTAAACATCTGCATAACATAATAAGTTATTATTCTAAAAAAATGAGTCAATTATTTAAATATAATAAGTTATAAGGTATACTATAGTAGTATCATTAAAAAGTTGAGCATTTGTTCATTATAATGATAAGTCATCCCACTATTTGAGAGGATGACTATGTCACTACAAGCTCTATCACGGTTCATTCTTCAAGATTATTGGTTCGGGGACATAGATATTCTATCTCCCCAATCCCAATTATGAATTAATAAATATTCCCACTTTTTTATTATTCCAAAAATTCATCGTCAAATCAAGATAAGAAATCAACAAAAAAAAAAAAAGAAAAAGTAAGTGGACCTGACCCATTGAATCATGACTATA